ATTAATCGCTCTTTGTTGTTCAAAATGAAGGGTTTCATTTTTGTAATTTTCTAATCGTTCCAAAGTGTCACAAGTGGCATTAATCAAATTTTCTTTTTCTCGTTCTATCTCAGAGTATCCATTCATTCGATACTCATCTGCTTCTATTTCCACTTTCCGTAAGCGAGTCCTGGCTCTTTCGAGCTGCTCAATGGCCCCTCTACGTAATTCTTCCGAATTTCGAATAGTACTCAAGATCCTCTGTTTTCGATTATCTAATAAATCATTTAATGAAAGTAGATTATCTTACCATTAATTTCACAACTTCCATAATCTCTTCCCGAACCAAACATGAATCTTTCGATTCATTTGGCTCTCACGCTCAATTATTTATTTTATGTTATGGGCATTCCCATATCTTTTTTTTTAATGTAATGAGCCTACCCTCTCTTTTCTGTTTATATTCAAAAACATCGAAACTGATATAAGACCAGAATATTAGAAGGACTCTTCCGACCAGACAAAAATCTATAATTGTCAGCAAAGTTCTTTCTTTATTTGTATTTGTTCTTTATTTGTATTTGTTCTTTATTTAATTTAAAATTTAAATTTACAATTTATTTCTATATTTTTTTTTATTTCCTTTTTTTCTTCACTTCAAATCCAAAAATTCCTATTTTTTTTTATGTAGGTCGTCGATTCAGCATTGGAAAAAAAGAGCAAGATGCCTATTTTTTTAATAAATGGTTCAAATCATTTTATCGATATGAGTGTTCTATATCAGATAAATTACCAACTATTCATTTTTAAACCATTTCGGTACGTTAGTACCGGTAGAAAGAGTACCATGTTTTGCCTGGACTTCAAACAGTTTAGCTTTAACCATGTTAATGGTCTCACATTATTGGTTAATAGAGAATCAAATTTACCAATAAGTCACGAAATGCTATGGTTCTTACATATGATTTCTTAATTTATTCAGAAATAATTCGTTGAGATCGTGCACTTTTTTTCCTATTTATCCTATAAAATGAATAAAATACCATAAATAAAGTGCAGTCGGATGGATCCAACCTATTCTTGAAATACACAACTCGCACACACTCCCTTTCCAAAAAAAATCAATACACCAAGCACTACACTTAGATTTATTGGATTTGTTGCTAAAATATCGGTATTAAACCCGAAACTCCCGGCGGATGGCCAGTGACCCAAGGAAAGGAAAGAATCGGTTACATTTTTCATATGTTCTCCTCTTATAGATAGGACTAACAAAGAACAGAGTTCTTTTTGTATCACTTCGTCGTCCCTTTTTTGGTCGATTTCTTTTTATTATATAAATAATATTTCCATTTTTATATAAATAATATTTCCATTTTTTTTTTTTTTAATGGGAGTAGATTAAATCTAGTAATTTAATTTGATAATTTAAAAATTTCTTACTTGAAGTTTCCAATCCAATAAAATACTTATTAGGTTAAGTCTTGGGTCTCATGTCAATTGTGAAATATCTCGTTTGTTGAAACGATTCCTAAAACTAAAAAAAGTAAAAAAAAAAAAAAGGTTTACATTGTACTAAGCTTAAGCTAAGGACGCGAAGGAAGAAAAGGAGCGGATCCAGTAATTACTCATCCTCAAAACAGTCCTTCCTTTCCTGGGGTATTGTCTCAACAAATAAATAATTGTAGGAGTAAAGCGTTGATATAATTAGAAGAAGCAAACAGCAATTCTGAGTTAATAAAATAAGAAAAAAGTATAGCGAGTTAAAAAAATAAGAAAAAAAGTATAGTATGTAAGGTACTTTTTTACATTTCTAGGATTAAACAAAAGGATTCGCAAACAAAAGCGCTAACGCCACGACCAGTCCATAAATTGTTAAAGCTTCCATAAAAGCTAGACTAAGCAATAAAGTACCTCGTATTTTACCCTCTGCTTCTGGTTGTCTCGCAATACCTTCTACAGCTTGGCCTGCAGCAGTACCTTGACCAACTCCAGGTCCAATAGAAGCAAGCCCTACGGCCAATCCAGCAGCAATAACGGAAGCGGCAGAAATCAGTGGATTCATGGTAAGTTCCTCGCACCAAAAAAAAAAATGGTTAATGATACAATCAACCAATGAATTTTTACTTCATTTTTTTATCATTTTTTTCATTAAGATTTTATCATTAAGATCTATCTGATTAAGATCTATCGGGTCGAAATAACTAAAAACTCCGAATTGAAATGATAATATTACTGAATCGTCAGAACTATAGTTCATCTCTTTTTTGCATTTCATTCAATCCACAATCACATACGAAACAGAAGGACTTATATTGGAACTATATAAATGCAGTGAACCGCAATCAAATCAATCAATAAAATAATATATATATTATATAGGGTAATATATATATATTAGGAATAGTCTATATTAGGAATAGTCCTATATAACTAGTAAATATCTAATATCACATATACATTTGTTTCTTCCATAACGTAAACCACATTTTATATTGAATCGGATTCTAGAATCATTCCTCGAAACAGACACAGGGGCTGGACTTATAGAGATTACATACATCTAGTGTGACCCCCCCAACCCATCTTTTTTTTTTTACAATTCCGCAATATCGTCTATCTTTTTTCCTACGACTCTAGGTCGTATATTCATACGTATTTGTATCTATTATGTTCCCCAACCAAGTGGATTCTCTTGAATCATGCATGAATTGGGATAAGCTTAAAAAAGACTATTTCGAAAACTAGTCAATGATGACCCTCCATGGATTCACCTATATAAGCCGCGGCTAACGTTGCAAAAATAAGAGCTTGAATACCACTTGTAAATAATCCAAGAAGCATAACAGGTATAGGAACTACTGAAGGGACTAAAGAAACAAGAACAACAACTACTAATTCATCAGCCAATATATTCCCGAAAAGTCGAAAACTAAGAGATAAAGGTTTTGTGAAATCTTCTAGGATGTTAATTGGTAAAAGTATTGGGGTTGGTTGAATGTATTTCCCGAAATAACCCAATCCTTTTTTGGTAAGACCCGCATAAAAATATGCCGCTGACGTGGGTAAAGCTAAAGCAACAGTAGTATTTATATCATTCGTAGGCGCAGCTAACTCCCCATGAGGTAATTGTATGATTTTCCAAGGTAAAAGAGCACCTGACCAGTTAGAAACAAAAATAAATAAGAACATAGTTCCAATAAAGGGAACCCAAGGACCATATTCTTCTCCAATCTGAGTTTTGCTCAAATCTCGAATAAATTCAAGGACATATTCGAAGAAATTCTGGCCGTCGGTCGGAATGGTTTGTGGATTCCGAACAGCTATGATGACTGAACCTAATAAGATAGCAATTACGACCCAAGAAGTGATAAGTACTTGGGCATGGATTTGTAAACCTCCTATTTGCCAATAGAAATGTTGGCCTACTTCTACACCCGATATATCGTATAACCCTTTGAGTGTTTTAATGGAACATGGTATAACATTCATATTGTCCTCTGACAGAAATTGAACTTCAAAAAAGGAATTATTTTGATTCAACCATCTATTTCTCAACTCACTAACTTGAATCATTAATCGTATATTTTATTTACGATACCAAGAAATTACATAACATCATAACATAATAATAATATCAATATCCCCTTTTTTTTATCTCTTTTAAAAAATTTAAAAATAGTAATCGATCCAATAAATCTATGAGTTGCCAAATAATTAACTAATCTTATTATTCTTAATGATAATCAACGATTTCTTATCTTATCTTATATTTCTTATCTTATCTTATATAGTATAGCTAGAACGACCCTCACAAATTGCAGATACTAATTTGTTAAGAATCAATCGGATTGAAGCTATAGCGTCATCGTTTGCTGGAATCGAAATATCTGCGAGATCTGGGTCACAATTTGTATCGATTAAACAAATTGTTGGAATACCCAAAATGACACATTCTCGAAGAGCCGTATATTCTTCTTGCTGATCAACGATGATCACAATATCAGGCAACCCCGTCATATATTTGATCCCACCGAGATATGTTTGCAAGGTAGATAATTTTCTCTTCAACATTGCTGCATCTCTTTTGGAGATACAGTTGAGTTTCCCCATCTTTTGTTCTGCTCTTAAGTCCCTGAACTTGTGAAGTCTCGTTTCCGTAGTGGACCAATTCGTTAACATACCACCAAGCCATTTTTTATTAACATAATGACACCGAGTCCTTATTGCAGCTGATGCTACTGAATCCGCTGCTTTATTTTTTGTACCAACGATTAAGAAGTTTTTTCCCCTACTTGCTGCATCAAAAACTAAATCACAGGTTTCTGATAAAAAACGAGCAGTTCTAGTGAGATTTGTAATATGAATACCTTTACGCTTTGCAGAGATGTAAGGGGCCATTCTAGGATTCCATTTCTTAGTACCATGACCAAAATGAACTCCTGCTTCCATCATCTCTTCCAAATTGATGTTCCAATATCTTCTTGTCATTTTTCCCCAGACTTCCTTTTTTTTAACTTTAACAAAGAGACGAGGTACCCTGAAATAAATAATTGTTCCGATGGAACCTTCTACGGGGGATTGACCGTTGATACACGACCCAAACCATTAATTTCTTTTAATTACTTATTTTTTTTTTTTTTTATTTATTACCAATTTAATTACTTATTTTATTTTTTACCAAATCAATAATCGGACCAGATAATTGAAAGATAGTTAAAGTGAAAGGAAAGAATCCGCTCTTAGGAATCATTAAATCGGGTAAATGATTGTTCTGATGTCTCATGGAAATTTGTCTCATGGAAATAGTTTTGGACGTAAGAACAAAATAATTCTCTATGGTGTAACAAAATATCTCTTATTTCCAACTCGAATAGATTCTTTCTTTTGATTTCCAAATGAATGTTCTTGTCTTGCCTTGAAGGGTGTACTAATTTTTGGAATCCAGTACCAACAGGTATAATCCCCCCCAGAACAACGTTCTCCTTCAGGCCTTTCAACCAATCAATACGACCTCGTAGAGCAGCTTTCGCTAAAACTCGAGCGGTTTCTTGAAAACTTGCTTCGGATATGAAACTTTGAGTATTTAGAGATGCCCTCGTTATTCCCAATAAGATTGCCCGATAACAGATCGCTTCGTCCAAAGCACGCCCTGCTCGTTCCGCTCGCAAAAAGCCGATTAATTCTCCAGGTAAAAAAACATTAGACATTCCATCTTCTGAAACCAACACTTTTGATGTTACTTGACGTACAATAATTTCTATATGTCTATTATGGATCTGTACCCCCTGGGATCGATAAACCTTTTGGATCTTATTAACCAAAGAGATACGACTTTGGGCTATGGTTAGCTCAGCTCCAATCAAGAATCCCCAGGGGATTCCAAGAATTCTTTGTATACGCTCCTTCCAACCTTCAACTCTCCTTTCTAGGTTCATCGATATTGAATCAATCGAACGCACTTCTAAGATTTGTTCCACTTTTGGAAGACCTTGCGTTATGTCACCAGATCTCGATTTTTCATATATAAATGTAACTAATGTATCTCCTTCGTAAAGGATTTCTCCATAATGGCTATGAACAGTTGCTCCTGGAGTGGCCAAATAGGGTTTAGCTGATCTTATAACTAAGGAGTCAACATGAACAATTAAAATTTGACCAGATTTTTTTACGTGTGATTCGTATTTGAATAGACATACATTTTCACAAATAAATTGTCCAAGGCTAATTATTGTAGATGTCTCTTCACAATAATCGTGATGGAGAAAGCACCAATTCAAATGGAGTGGATTCAAAATTATGTTACCACATGGATCGGGATTATAAATCCTCCTATTTTCATCTATTAAACAGTATTTAAGTACTTGGAAAGTCTGTTTAAAATTGTCAAGTAGCAAATATTTCTTTAACAAGATATGATTATGAGTTATTAAATAGTAAGATGAAAAAAAATTCGCTATTTTAGGGACAATAGTCCCTAAGGGACCCAGCAAATCCCTAATTTTGATTATGGGATCTGATTCTTTTGTCACATTGTTATATTTCGAGCCATTGAATGGACCAATTCGAGAACGATTGGATGATGACAAAATTATCAAAGATTGGCATTCCTTATTTTTATTTCGATTCAACAACGTACCAATACCAATAGTTCCTTGATGTTGGATAAGTGATTGAATCTTCGCCTTGGAATAAAAAGGATTGATATTGGTGCGATCTAATCCATTATCGGAAATCAATACAGAACTTGCCCTATCATACCTTTTTCCGGTATACGAAATAGTGGACTTGACTAACTCAATTCTTATGAAATCGCGAATCAGATCATTTGTCCTTACCTCAACAAAGGAAGCATGAACCTCTTCTATAGAACCATTTTTTTCTTGGTCCCAATTCAATACTAAGCAAGTCCGAACTAATTGAATACTTGTGTGATAAATTCCTCGAATTGACTTGCCATTTCCATAAAAGATATAATTGACAACTCTAAGTTGGACATTATCCTTTTCCTGCAAGAGATCCCGAGGGAAAAGTGTTGCTAAATTTATCCCATCAGCTATTTCATATGTGACTACGGACCGAACCGAAACAAAATACTTTTTCTTGGTGGGTGTAATCCGTTGGACATAGATCCAATTTTTCCATTTTTTTGATTTCTTAGAATTTTTTTTTTCCGTCTCTGGTGGTATCAAAATGCCGCTGTGCCTGGATATCTTATCTGTTTCTCCAGGAAAATGAATATCTCCAGAAAAGATTTTCAGTTCAATACTTTTTTTTTTTCTCTCCACTCGGACTAATCCGCCTACCCGGCTTCTTGTATTTAAAGCGAGTTGTGTATCTACTCCAATGATAGTATTGTTCCGGACCATTATGAACGAAGATCCGGGTAAGATATGCACTTCTTCGAGAATGAAAAAAAACCGATCTACTTTCTGGTATTTTGGACTAAATTCTTTTGCTCCTCGATACTCAATCAAATCCTCTTTTTTTATGATTGAATCTACCTCTATGGTCCCATATTTAGTAATTCCTGAACTATTTCTTCTGTATCGTGGATCATCAAAATAAGCAAGAATACTATTTCTACGTAAAATACCATTTATGGGTATTTCAATCGAAATACCAAAACAGGGCATTAGTTCTTTATCTCGTTCTTGATCATATTGTAATGGGATAATGAATCTATTTCTTCGTTTTTTCGCCAAGAAATCAGAATTTTCTTGGAGAATAGAAGGATATATGAAATTCCAATGACCATTGGATATGATTCGATCAGGTCTTGAATAGTCAAGAATTTCCCTATCTTTTTTACCAGAAGTATCCAACAATTTATGTCTTACTCGATGATTAGTCATTGAGAGGTCAAAGATATATCTTTCTTCGAAAGAAAAAGAATGAACATTCATTTGATCTTGATCTTTGTGGAGTGAAAAAGACACTATACTGGATCTGCGCGGACCTCCCGCTAATATCCATAAATGACTTGTTTTTGGTAATAGATGAACATTACCATGTGTATAT